TTTGAATTGATATTTTTGCTTATTCGCTTTCCAAATGGAAATTTAGGTAAGTGCTTTAGAAACATATGTATAAAAAGAACATATTTTATTTAGCTCCTTCATGCCTACTCTAACTAGTTATTTCGGTTTTTTACTAGCGGCTTTAACTATAACCTCTGCTCTATTTATAGGTCTAAACAAGATACGACTTATTTAAAATTAATTGAATGAACAACTCAAGAAATATTCGGTGGGATTCCGTCTATTTTATAATTGTTTACTGCGGCAATTGAGAATTTTTGGTTATTGAGATTCATGGGCAATTCAGATTAATATTTAGGGATAGATATTACCTTTCTTTTTTTTTTTTTCAAACGAATTGAAATGATTGAAGTTTTTCTATTTGGAATCGTCTTAGGTCTAATTCCTATTACTTTGGCTGGATTATTTGTAACCGCATATTTACAATACAGACGTGGTGATCAGTTAGATCTTTGATTAATTAACAACTCTTTTTTTTTGATTGACCTCCTTGTTTCTCTAACCCGCAGGAGGTCAATTTTAGATTAGATTACTGTTCATTTATTTCAGTCTAATTCGATAATTCAATTTGTCCTAACAAGAATGGAATCACGCTCTGTAGGATTTGAACCTACGACATCGGGTTTTGGAGACCCACGTTCTACCTAACTGAACTAAGAGCGCTTTCTTATCACACTAGATAAGACTGGAAAGAAAGGTTTTTTTTATAACTCAAAACTCTATCTACATCCTGCATGCATACACTATCTATCGTATAGAGTATCATAAAAAAAATTAGAGATTACGTATGTCTAATTTTAATCAAAATTTCCATTAATTCCTCCTTACTTCTCAGAGTAAAAGTAATTAGGTAGGGATGACAGGATTTGAACCCGTGACATTTTGTACCCAAAACAAACGCGCTACCAAGCTGCGCTACATCCCTTTCAATTCAATTGGTTTTATAGTGTAATTGTAAAGAATCCTTGTCTTGTTTTCCACATCCTTATTTCCCATAAAAATACATAATTTCATTTGCCCTGCCATTTCCTCTTCTTTTTGGTCTCGTATCATATAAGGTATAATAGAAAGAATTTGTATCTGAAAGTCTGCCGTAAACTAAAAATACTTCTCAGAAATGCTCAGTTCAGCAGGAAGGGGCATGCTATTCTTTTTGTTAAAAAAAGATCTTATCGACTATATTATAGTCGATTTTAATTTGACTTAGCTTAGGAATTTTGTGTACAAACACAAGTAGTCTTTAACTATCATATATACATCGGATCATAGATTAGATATGTATTACTTTTCTTTTAGCCATTAAAGAAATTAAAAAGGAGGACTTTCAATGCGAGATTTCAAAACATATCTTTCCGTGGCACCGGTACTAAGTACTTTATGGTTTGGGTCTTTAGCTGGTCTATTAATAGAAATCAATCGGTTTTTCCCAGATGCGTTGACATTCCCCTTTTTTTGATTCTAGTTATTGATACGGGAAGGGGTTAAGGAAGATTAGAGATAGAATCAACTATCTGTGACTAACCCCTCCCTTCTTTTTTTTGAGAAAAAAAAATAGGGTTAGTTTAGTAAAGAAGAAAAGTGGATTCAACCTCATCAAAACTTAGGTTCAGGTTCGAATGGAAATGAAAAAAAATGCGGGTCTAGGGTAAGAGTATTATACAAGATACTTAAATGAAATACTGTGATTAGAAATCTAATTAGAAACCTTTTGAATTTGATTACGTAGTATTTCTTTACTTAATATATTATTATTACTCTATTGATTTCAACAAAATTTTTCGAATTGTATTTCTATTTTTGCAACTTTTCTATTTTTTTCTTTTCTTCAAGAAAAATAGAAAAGTTGCTTGAATCAAATATCCAAAGGAGGTTCATGGCTAAGGGTAAAGATGTCCGAGTAAAAGTTATTTTGGAATGTACTAGTTGTGTTCGAAAGAGTGTTAATAAGGGATCACGGGGCGTTTCCAGATATATTACTCAAAAGAATCGCCACAATACGCCTAGTCGATTGGAATTGCGAAAATTCTGTCCCTATTGTTACAAACATACAATTCATGGAGAGATAAAGAAATAGATCGACTCGAACGTCTCTCGATTAGCCTTTCAAGTAAGGGGACAAAACAATTTTCATTATATATTATTTACTATTTTTTTTTAATAGAAAATGAATTTCTATATTAAATTCATATTATTATATATATATAATATATAAATAAATATATATAAACAAATAAAATCCGATTTCGACTGGACCTAAAAAAAAATGAGAATTAAGAAATCGGATTTTCGGTATAAGGAATAAACTAAACAAACTATGGATAAATCCAAGCGACCCTTTATTAAATCCAAGCGATCTTTTCGTCGGCGTTTGCCCCCGATTCAATCGGGGGATCGAATTGATTATAGAAACATGAGTTTAATTAGTCGATTTATTAGTGAACAAGGAAAAATTTTATCTAGGCGAGTAAATAGATTGACCTTGAAACAACAACGATTAATTACTATTGCTATAAAACAAGCTCGTATTTTATCTTTGTTACCTTTTCTTAATAATGAGAAACAATTTGAAAGAACCGAGTCGACTACTAGAACTGCGAGTTTTAGAACCAAAACTAAATAAAATAATAGACTTATTCTTTATTTAGTTGATAATTGAATTGAATCTAAATTTGATTGTCACGTCGTAAGATAATATAAAAATTTGGAATTTTTTTTTGAATGGATTTGTTGATTTTTTTTTATTTATCGTATTTTATCAGACTAATTTCTACTCTATACTCCCGGAGAATAAACTCCGGGAAACTTGATTTAAATCATTTCGAGATATTTGTTGCAATCTTCTTTTTTTATGATCTCATTGTAAATCATATAAATACAATTCGGATTTAATATAGCGATTTGTGCAAGTATTTTACGATTAAGAAGCAACTGTCTCTTGTACAGATCGTGTATAAATTTGCTATAATTATAGTATACCCCCCTTTCGCGAATTACTGCGTTTATCCGAGTGATCCACAAACGACGAAAATCTCTCTTTTGCCTATCTCTATCCCGATGAGCCGAAACCAAAGCTCTTATTTTCTGTTGAGCAATAGTTCGAGTAAGTCTTGAATGGGCCCCTCGAAAGCTTGATCCAAATAAACGAATTTTTTTTCTTCGTCTTCGAGCTATATATCCTCGTTTAACTCTAGTCATTGAATAAATGAAACTTTGATGAATAACTAATTGATTTTATTTCTTTGAGTTATTCTTTTTTCCCCTGGTCTATTAATAACAAAACGGATTTTTCCAATGTATAAAATAAAAATTCCAATGGCTTTTGCTACTATAACCTTCCCAACCACTATTTTTTTGTCTTTTTTTCGACATTTCGCCTTGAAACAATACAAATTAAATATAGATGATTAAAGAAATAGTGGGTTCCTTCGTTTCTATGGTTACTTTTTAAACGGTGAGGTCCTCTCTATACACCGGAGCCCCTTATTTCATTTCCGGAATCTTATTGATAACTTGTACAGTTCAAACTTGTTGGCTCTACCCATGAATTATCCAGTAATAGGTCTTTCACAATGAGATCCACCTGTACAGTAACGGTATTTAATTTTGAAGGTTAGCTGGATAGCTGACCCTGTTAGTCCGTTCTTGGAAGAATGGGAGCAGAATTTTTTCGCTCTTAAAATAAGATTCCCTGCTAAATGGATAACGTTCGCTACCAATGGGAAATTTTTTCTTATCTTAAACCCGATTTATACCAATAGAGACCATAAATTTCATACCCAATAGATGAATAGATCTTTTTCATTTTATTCATTTTAGATAGTGACTGGAGTTTTATACTATTCACCAGTACTGATCATTGATACTGGAAAAATTGTTTTCTTTCATTTGTTTTTGTTCCAGTTTATAATCTGAACGAGTCACACATACACCCTAGTACATGTTCCTCGGCGCTGAGGGCATCCCCGAAGCGCGGGGGATTTCGTCACATTTTTGATTGGCTGTCTTGTGTTTCTAATAAGTTGTTTAATAGTTGGCATGCTGAATCATATACATAATGGGCTGGTTTAGATCAATCCTAACCGAATGTATTTCTAGTTAATAGAATAGTAAACCCAGAATGGTAAACCTAGTAACAAGATAAAATTTCAAATGTTTAACTATTTTTATTCATTTTATTCGACCGCTACAAGATCAATAATTCCATGAGCTTGGGCTTCTGTTGCTGACATAAAAACATCTCTTTCCATATCTTCGGATACAACCCATAAGGGTTTGCCCGTTCTTTGTCCATAAACCCTTGTGAGGGTTTCGCGCAATTTCAAAAGTTCTTCCGCTTCCAGGAGAAATTCTCCCGTTTGGGCCTCATAAAAAGAGCTCGCGGGTTGATGAATCATTACCCTGATGATATATCCTAAAAAAAGTTCTTCCATCTCGCACAAAGAGGCGACGAGAAAAAATACGGAATAACAATAAAAAAGATAGAATTGAACAACCGTACGTGCATCTTTTTCGCATTGCATACGGCTCTACAATGGAATTTACTTTCATTTTCCGTTGAAAAAAAAAGAGAAAATATAGGATCGATCAGATCCAGATCAGTAAATTATCCAATTACCACCCTTCTTTTCGTAGGAGTTCAAAAATACTATGATGGCTCCGTTGCTTTAGATATTTATTTCGTCTGTAGTTCAGCAATCCCAAAGTTTCTTTTTGATCTGAAAAATAAGGAAGAAAGCTTTTTTGTATTCTTTCAAACATAAATAGAGTCTTTTTTTATGAAAAAAAAAGTTTGTGACGCTGAAATGGACTCCTGATATCAAATCAAAAAATCGGGAATACTCTTCATCTCATACTACTCTTTCGATACATAATCGAATATTTTGAAAATAAAATAGAGAAAAAATTTCTCATATCGAATTCAAAGTGCCATGCTATTATTACTTAATATTAATATTTCATATGGTGAAGGCATAGTCTTCTTTTTTCTCTCAAATAAAAAACTCATTGGCGCCAAGCGTGAGGGAATGCTAAACGTTTGGTAATTTCTCCTCCGACCAGGATAAAAGATCCCATTGAAGCAGCCAACCCCATACATATTGTATGTACATCTGGTCGCACAAATTGCATGGTATCATAAATAGCTACTCCGGGTATTACCCATCCGCCAGGAGAATTTATAAACAAATACAAATCCTTGGTATCGTCCTCGATACTGAGATATACCATAAGACCAATAAGTTGATTTGAGATCTCGCTATCGACTTCTTGGCCTAAAAAAAGTAATCTTTCTCGATAAAGTCGGTTGATTAGGGTAAAATTGTATCCCTTAGGAACCGTACATGCACCTTTTGATGCATACGGTTCAAACAAAATTGTGAAAAAAATCAATGTGTAGATTTTATATCCTTTTTTTTTCATCGAGGTTTTTTCAACTTATAATGAATAATCAAGGGTCTTCTTTTCTATTTTTCAAGAAAGATTACTTTTTGTTCCTTTCCCGAAATTACCCATATAATAATAATAATAGAATAAAATTCTACTAAAATCGAAAAAAAAATCGAATTTACTAAACTTATCGAACTTACTTTTCATTGATGTATCATATCATCGAGATCCAATCCAAATCACGATGTAATTTTCTTGTTCTTGAATGGGTCTCTTTTTTTTTTTTAGGTTTATGCTCTACTCCGGGTAAAGATCTGCCCGATTTTGATTTGCACATATAGGGCAAATGTTTCCAATACCACTTGTTTTTGTTCTTAAGATTTCCCTTTTTTTTATTTATTTCATATCATTTCTTTCGTCAATTTCAATATTCAACATATTATATTCATTACTTTAATTGAGTGATTAAGGTTAAGATCGCTCTTTTTCTATTTTGAATTTCAAATTGAAACGATTAAGAGTTTAAAGTAAATAAACTATATAATACAAGTAGTAATTTGCAATATATTCCCAATTGGGATTGGGGTTTTTATAAGCGGAGCCTGGATACTTCATTTTTTTGGTCCAACTGAGCCAACCATAAATTATTCTAATTGATAATATTAATCTGAATCCCCCTAAAACTAAAAAAAGGATCTAATTGCATTTCACGCTCCAAATTTTGGATGATTCAATCAATCTTTCTTGGGCGAAAGGGGGGATATCTCAATCGGGAGAGAGAACGGGAAAATCCCATATGACCCAATATATCTGACAAGTCGCACTATACGTCAACCCAAGATGCATCTTCCTCTCCAGGACTTCGAAAGGGAACTTTTGGAACACCAATAGGCATTAAATGAAAGAAAAAATAATTAAGTACTCTATTTCACTTTGATGTGGAAACGTAATAATTAGGATTTAGGATTATTGTCTTTATAATATCAACCTTCTTTTAATTCTATTTTCTGCATAGATTAGAAAGGTTTAGTTTAAGAAGAGAGAATAAATAAAGGAAAATTCTTACTAATATAGCCTTCCAATTATGAACAAGTATGAAAGCATTTACTGATAGACGCTGGTATCAACTCCCCATTGCGTATTGCTACTTATCGGGTATAGAATAGATTTGTTTCTCTTTGTTCCTACAAACCTAATTGTTCCATTATTACCAACAGAATAGAACAAATATTAACCCTTGTTCCGAGATAATCTATGGAACAAAAGGGATCCATTGCATAGTCATAGTCTTTTCCAATGCAATAAAGTTACATAGTATCATTTTTCTTTGATAAAGGGGTATTTCCATGGGTTTGCCTTGGTATCGTGTTCATACCGTCGTATTGAATGATCCCGGCCGCTTGATTTCTGTCCATATCATGCATACAGCTCTGGTTGCTGGTTGGGCCGGTTCGATGGCTCTGTATGAATTAGCAGTTTTTGATCCCTCTGACCCCGTTCTTGATCCAATGTGGAGACAGGGTATGTTCGTTATACCTTTCATGACTCGTTTAGGAATAACCAATTCATGGGGCGGTTGGAGTATTACAGGGGGGACTATAACGGATCCCGGCATTTGGAGTTACGAAGGTGTGGCCGGAGCGCATATTGTGTTTTCTGGCTTGTGCTTTTTGGCAGCTATTTGGCATTGGGTGTATTGGGATCTAGAAATATTTTCTGATGAACGTACAGGAAAACCTTCTTTGGATTTGCCTAAGATTTTTGGAATTCATTTATTTCTTTCCGGGGTGGCTTGTTTTGGTTTTGGTGCATTTCATGTAACAGGCTTGTACGGGCCCGGAATATGGGTGTCCGATCCTTATGGACTAACTGGAAAAGTACAACCTGTAAGTCCAGCATGGGGCGTGGAAGGTTTTGATCCTTTTGTTCCAGGAGGAATAGCCTCTCATCATATTGCAGCAGGGACATTAGGCATATTAGCCGGTCTATTCCATCTTAGTGTCCGTCCGCCTCAACGTCTATACAAAGGATTACGTATGGGCAATATTGAAACCGTTCTTTCTAGTAGTATCGCTGCTGTCTTTTTTGCAGCTTTTGTTGTTGCCGGAACTATGTGGTATGGTTCAGCAACTACTCCGATCGAATTATTTGGCCCGACTCGTTATCAATGGGATCAGGGATACTTTCAGCAAGAAATATACCGACGAATAAGTGCTGGGTTAGCCGAAAATCAAAGTTTATCGGAAGCTTGGTCGAAAATTCCCGAGAAATTGGCTTTTTATGATTACATTGGCAATAATCCTGCGAAAGGAGGATTATTTAGAGCGGGCTCAATGGACAACGGCGATGGAATAGCTGTTGGATGGTTAGGACACCCCATTTTTAGAGATAAAGAAGGACGTGAACTCTTTGTACGCCGTATGCCTACTTTTTTTGAAACCTTTCCGGTCGTTTTGATAGATGGGGACGGAATTGTTAGAGCTGACGTTCCTTTTAGAAGAGCAGAATCTAAGTATAGCGTTGAACAAGTAGGTGTAACTGTTGAGTTTTACGGTGGCGAACTTAACGGAGTCAGCTATAGCGATCCTGCTACTGTGAAAAAATATGCTAGACGTGCTCAATTGGGTGAAATTTTCGAATTAGACCGTGCTACTTTGAAATCTGATGGTGTTTTTCGTAGTAGTCCGAGGGGTTGGTTTACTTTTGGACATGCCTCCTTTGCCCTACTCTTCTTCTTCGGGCACATTTGGCATGGGTCTAGAACCTTGTTCAGAGATGTTTTTGCTGGTATTGACCCCGATTTGGATGTTCAAGTAGAATTTGGCGCATTCCAAAAAATTGGAGATCCAACTACACGAAGACAAGGGGTTTAATACAACATTGCTTTGTGATTTGACATAGGATACTAGAGCAATCTTGATTTTAATTACCGCCCTTTTTTATCATTATCGGGAAAATAACCCCAAGTAAACAGGTATGGAAGCTATAATTGTAAACCACAATCGAATCTATGGAAGCATTGGTTTATACATTTCTATTAGTCTCTACTCTAGGGATAATTTTTTTCGCTATCTTTTTTCGGGAACCTCCTAAAGTTCCAACTAAAAAATGAAATGATTTTTTATTATCTCAATTGAAGTAATGAGCCTTCCATATTGGAAGGCTCATTACTTTGACTAGTCTCCGTGTTCCTCGAAGGGATCTCTTAGTTGTTCAGAGGGTTGCCCAAAAGCGGTATATAAAGCATACCCAGTAAAACTTACAAGTAAACCAGATATAAAGATGGCGACTAGGGTTGCTGTTTCCATTATTATATAATTTTAAGACCACAATGGATCTATGATAAAATCATTTATTTACAACGGAATGGTATACAAAGTCAACAGATCTCAATGAATATAATCGGATTTATGGCTACACAAACCGTTGAGGGTAGTTCTAGATCTCGTCCAAAACCTACTACCGTAGGGGCTTTATTGAAACCGTTGAATTCGGAATATGGTAAAGTAGCTCCTGGGTGGGGAACTACTCCTTTGATGGGAGTTGCAATGGCTTTATTTGCAGTATTCCTATCTATTATTTTGGAAATTTATAATTCTTCCGTTTTACTGGATGGAATTTCAATGAATTAAATCCACAAGAAAATGAAATCCAAAAGAACCAGGAAGTTCTAGCCTTTCAATCCAAAGTGAATTTTTAGGGCTCCTATTTCTATTGCCTTTTGGTAGTTCGATCGCGGAATTTCTTTCTTTCTGTATTTCCGGAATATGAGTGTGTGACTTGTTATAATCGATCCTATTGATAATACAGAAAATGAGTCTGTCATCTTATAGAGATGGTTCTACCTCGTCGGATATTCATTTTGGTATCTGAAACACGGAATAGCTAAAATAGATCAAGAAATATTTGAACTATGATTCATATTTAATATTCAGACCTCGAAATCGGATTCAAAAAAATTTGTCTTTCAAAGAAAGAATTAGAAGTTATAAATCGAAAGATTTTTTTTATTTCAAACTCCTTTTTATGCCTATTTTGTTTAACCAACAGACAAATTTTTTTGTATTATTAGTCATAATACCTATCCTATTGATTAAATAAGTGATGATCCAATGGTTCTTACTCAAGGAATCTTTGTGCTTAGCTTTAGGGTTTTATTGAATCATCGTGGTTCTAGTATGAATCTGGGGGTTCAAGCGATTCATAGGGTCTTAACAAGATAAATTCCTATCAATGATAAAAAAAAGCAAACAGCTGCATTATACACAAATAAAAAAATAACAAATCAAAGAAAAAAAAAAGGAAAAGAGAATATTCAAGAGGCCCGTAGTAACAATCAAGAGAAAGACGAATGAGCCGACTTGATATTTTGGCATTATCACCACAAAGAAGAACTTTCGGGTTTTTATTGCTTACTATCTTCCGAATCCGAAAAAAGAAAATAGGGATTAAGCAGTTTTAAACTTTCTATTACATATCCCTTTTAATTTGAATCAGTATTTGGGTGTGTCTGCTTGAGCTGTACGAGATGAAAGTCTCATATACAGTTCTTGGGGGGGGTTCTCAGTTTACCTATCTCAATAAAGTCTATGAT